ATGGTAAGCAAGAAGATTGTTTACGAAGAAACAACAAGAAAAATTCATATTCTGATACATAAGAGTTATATAAGAATCGAAATAGTCTTTTATTTTCTTTTTTCAAAAGAAAAATCGATTTCATTGAAGTAATAAGACTATTCCAATTCGAATAGTAGTTGAGAAAGAATCGCAATAAATGCAAAGATGGAACATCTTGGATCCGGTATTGAAGGAGTTGAACCAAAATTTCCAAATGGATAGGATAGGGTATTTCTATATGTGATAGATAATGTAAATGCAAAAATTTGTCTTCTAAAAAGGGAAATATTGAATGAATAGATCGTAAATTCTGAAACTTTGTTGTTTCTTTTTCTTTCGGACAAGATAATTCTCGTAGCGAGAATGGGATTTCTACAACGATCGCAAACCCCTCAGATAGAATCTGAGAATAAAACTCAGAATAAAAAAAATTGTTGTAATCCAACAATCGATCTTGGTTAGGATGATTAACCGAGTTAATCCAAAAATTCTGCTGATACATTCGAATAATTAAACGTTTCACAAGTAGTGAACTAAATTTCTTGTTATTACAACTAACAATTTCCACAGGCTCGGAATCATTTAATCCATAATCATGGGCAAATGCATAAATATACTCCTGAAAGAGAAGTGGGTAGACGAAGTATTGTTGACGAGATTTCTGTTTTTCTGAATACCCTTCGAATTTTTCCATTTGTATTTCTACTTGAATCAGAAAGAGGAAGCATTTCTCGGTTTATCAAATGATGATACATAGTGCAATATGGTCAGAACAGGGTGTTGCATTTTTTAATACAAACCCTGGAAAGAAAGGGAGTCTAATCCACAGATCTTTTCCTTTTCTATCCAATTAGTTTATGTTTGTTCTAATTACAAAAGAGAACAAATCTTTTATTTTTGCAGGCCAATTGCTCTTTTGACTTTGGAATACAGTCTCTTTATCAATATACTGCTTCTTTTACACATTCAATCCATAACATCCCTTTTCAATCCATAATCAAGAATAATTAGGATTTCTAAAAAAACAAAGAAAAAATCAAGGGTCCGCTCATAGGAAAACCCAACCTTTCCCCGCATCAGGCACTAATCTATTTTTAACGTCTAATTAGATCGGGGAATCATTTCAATTAAGAAGTTAAGCTCGTTGCTTTTTATTTTACCAGAATTGGAGCCAGACTCTATCCATTTATTCACTAGACCCAGAAAATCGGAATTTTTTTATTCCATTCCAAAAATCAAAAATAAGAATTTGATTTTATTACGACATGCTATTTTTTCCATTCATTACCCTTGAGGATCAGTCGTGGTCTTCTAGACTCTACCAAGAGTCTGAACGAATTTGTTGCTTCATCCAAATGTGTAAAAGATCATAGTCGCACTTAAAAGCCGAGTACTCTACCATTGAGTTAGCAACCCAGATAAAATAGGATCTTAGATACGATCGAAACCCAAAAATCAATGGAATTACACCGCACGCTCCTGTCAAAACATTGAACTAGCAAGACATCAAAAGAAAGATTTTATCCCCCATTAAAAACACTCAAATGCCAAAATGAACAGGTCCGGTTAAATTTCACTAAGGTTAAAAAAAGAGCGGCTCCAATCACGATGGCAAAATTGTCATTTTTTTAGCAATTTCTATTTAAAGAAATCCAAAAATCTTGTATGAGAGTACATGCAAGAGGGACAACCCTATCATTTGAGCGAAGTGTAGGCAGAAAAACCTAATATGGAGTGAGGATAAAGAGACCTATCTATCTACAAATTCTAGATGTTCAATAGACCTTTGTCAATGGAAATACAATGGTAAGAAAACAAATTAGATATAAAAAGTAAATAAAATAAGGGCTTATGTTGGATTGGCACGACATAAATCCAGTCAAAAATAGGACTAAGAAAGAGGCAAATTGTGTCTAAATAATTAGACAACGAGGGATACTAGTGATCCCTCTCCTACTTTTTTATTCATTTAGTTCTTCAATTAACTCAAAGTTCCTTCTTTTTCTTTAAAGAATTCTGCCTTCCTTAAAATATCATAAACAGTTCTTGTAGGTTGAGCACCCTTTTCAAGGAAATAGAGAATAGCTGGAACATTTAAACAAGTTTGATTCTTTATCGGATCATAAAAACCTACTTTTCGAAGATCTCTTCCTTCTCTTCGAGATCGAACATCAATTGCAACGATTCGATAGACAGCTTATTGGGATAGATGTAGCTAAACAATGCCCCCCCTAGAAACGTATAGGAGGTTTTCTCCTCATACGGCTCGAGAAAATGATTCGAATTTCTGTCTATAATACAAGTAGATAGAAATTCGACTATGACTTGCATTAATTTCCTTACAGAAAAAACAAATTTCATTTATACTCATGACTCAAGTTGGCTAATTTTGACTGACAGACTTAAAAGGAAAAATCCTTCGAAATTTTTTGAGTCGTCTCTAAACTCTTTTCTTTGTCTCATCTCGAACGAATTTACTTTTATTCCTTATTCTGATCCAATTCAATTGTTGAGACAATTTTATTGTTGAGACAGTTGAAAATCGCGTTTACTTGTTCCGGAATTCTTTATCTTTGATTTGTGAAATCCTTGGGTTTAGACATTACTTCGGGAATTCCTATTCTTTTTTCTTTCAAAAGAGTAGCAACATACCCTTTTTTTCTTATTTCCTTCGATAAAGCATTTCCCTCTTCTATAGAAATCGAATATGAGCGATTGATTTTGATAGACTTTTAATTGAAAGAGTTTTTCCAATCTTCCAAAATTGGACTTTCTTCTTATTTTAACCTTTCGACTTCTATATTAAGGATAGACTGACAAAGTTGGCCTAATTTATTAGTTTTCACTAACCCTAGATTCTTTCCCTTGATAAAAAATCAACTCTGTCCTCTCGAGCTCCATCGTGTACTATTTACTTACAAACAACCCAGCGCAAATTTGGTTCGGGACGAATAGAACAGACTATGTCGAGCCAAGAGCATTTTCATTACTATGAAAAATGATGGATAGCAAAATCCACAATCGATCATGTCCTTCAAGTCGCACGTTGCTTTCTACCACATCGTTTTAAACGAAGTTTCACCATAACAAACATTCCTCAAATTTCATTGCAAAGTGGTATAGGGAATTGATCCAATATGGATGGGATCATGAATAGTCATTGGTTTAGTTTAGTTTTTTGTATACTAATTCAAACTTGCTATCTATGGAAAAATATGGATAAAAGAAATAAGTATTTATCGGGGAAGACTCCGCAAAGATCCAATTTATTTAAACCCATATTCTATCATATGAAGGAAACATAGTTCGAAAAAGACGAATAAACAAGTTTGCTTAAGACTTATTTATTATTGAATTTCAATTCTCAACAGAGGACTCGAGATGGTCAATCCTGAAATGAGAAGAGAAGGATCGATTCTTCTCCAACAAATAAACTATCAACCTCAAAAAAAAATTTAATTAATTTAATTACTATATTAGAATTAGATTAGCAATATATTTTTCCGTAACAAAAACAATTAACTATTAACTAAATAAACTATTCCAATGAAAAGATTGAAAGTTTTTTGGTAGTTATAGAATTCTCGTACTTCTTCGACTCGAATACCAAAAGAAAGAAAAAAATGAAGTAAAAAAAACACATTTCGTGTAAAGTAAAATTAAGGTCTTTGCTTTTACTTATAGCATTCTTTCTTTTACCTAAAAGAAGCAACTCCAAATCAAAAATTAGTAGAAGTATGATTTTTGGAATCCATTCTATCCAACGAACAGTTCTTACCTTATCCTTACCAGAATGGATCATTCTGGATATTTAAAGAATCACAGATCGAGATCGTTTTCGCTTAACCAAAGAAGGACCCTTTTTGCTAATAATATAATACAACAAAAATCTATCTCTATCATAAAGGGATAGGTCTCATTTTTTATACAGTGTTTTACGTATAGACCAAATTTTTCATGAAAATAAAGATATTCAATTTGACTGGACTTGACACTTGATTATGTTTTCTGAGAAAGAAAATGAATGCTTAGAAATGCATCTAATCTAAGAGTTCATAAGAGATAATTATTTTCTCTAATAAACTTTCTTTTGTCTCGTGCGGGGTACAATACGATTTCATCTTTCGTTTCATCAGAAAAATCTGGGACGGAAGGATTCGAACCTCCGAGTAACGGGACCAAAACCCGCTGCCTTACCACTTGGCCACGCCCCATTTCGGGTTTTATCCGACACTAATAAACACTATTATGTTTATTTGTTTTGTTATTCGTCAATCCCACTTCAATTACATAAAAAATGAGGGATACTCTCTTGCTAGGATTCTAGACATGCGGATAATATAGAACCCAAAAAATGCATTGATCATTACATGGAATTCTATTAAGATATTATATGAAAGTCGAATTTCTTCCATTCTCATTTGAGAGTGCGAATACAAGGAGGTATTTTGCGTTTGGGAAAGTCCGAAGAAAAAAGGATTTTGAATCCGCCTTTTCCTTTTTCCCTTAGAAAAATAACTCAATCAAAATCCAATTATCTACTCTACAAGAACGAAATGCTTGTTATGCCTAATATACTTAGTTTAACCTGTATCTGTTTTAATTCTGTTCTTTATCCGACTAGTTTTTTCTTCGCCAAATTGCCCGAAGCTTATGCCATTTTCAACCCAATCGTGGATGTTATGCCTGTCATACCTGTACTCTTTTTTCTATTAGCCTTTGTTTGGCAAGCTGCTGTAAGTTTTCGATGAAATCTTTACTACTCTGTCTGCCAAATTGAATGATGTATTCATTCCAAAAAAATTCGAAAAATGGATAAAAGCCGAGAAGTCTTATCTTATATTATGAACCTTCGATTCTAAAATTCAAATTCTTCTACATTGAATGTATAGCTGCAGCAATAAATTTGGATCAGCCTTTCTACCCCTGCACCTACATTGAGCAGGTACCTTTAGGTACCCACACAATACCTAACCTAATTTTTGATATTGATAAGAGTGCTTATTAGAAATCAATTCTTGAAAAAAATTGCAAGAATTGATTTTTGCATTTTTAGGTGTCAAAATAAACAAAACCCATCCTAATGGATCTGTGTGGTAAGGAAAAACGGGTAATCTATTCCTTAAAAAAAAATCTTGGAGATTATGTAATGCTTACTCTCAAACTTTTTGTTTATACAGTAGTGATATTCTTTGTTTCCCTCTTTATCTTTGGATTCTTATCTAATGACCCAGGACGTAATCCTGGGCGTGAGGAGTAAAAATCCAATTTTTTTTGGAATTTTTTCTTACAAATTGGATTTGTTTCGTACATTTATCTATGAGAAAATCCGGGGGTCAGAATTCCTTCCAATTCGAAAGTCCCAAATGATCCGAGGGGGCGGAAAGAGAGGGATTCGAACCCTCGGTACAAAAAAATTGTACAACGGATTAGCAATCCGCCGCTTTAGTCCACTCAGCCATCTCTCCCCGTTCCAAATCGAAAGGTTTCCGTAATATGACAGAGGCAAGAAATAACGATTGCAAAAAATCCTTCCTTTTTCTTTCAAAAGCCCATAAAAATTATATTGCCAATTCCATTTTAGTTATATTCTTTTTTATTAATGTTAATAAAAAAAAGAAGAAAATTCTTGTTTTTTCTTTCTAAAATTCGATATTGGCTGAGAAACAATCAGATAGATTTTCTCTTCAGCGGGCATTTCCATATAGGACTTGTTATAATAAAACAAACAGGTTATATAAAAAATAAAAAACTCTTTTTTGATTATTTATCAACAAAGCAAAAAGGATTCTTATCAAACCCACCATAAAATCAAACCCACCATAAAATCAAACCCACCATAAAATTGGAAAGAAATATAAAGTAAGTAGACCTGACTCCTTGAATGATGCCTCTATTCGCTATTCTGATATATAAATTCGATGTAGATGAAATTGTATAAGCGGATTTTTTGTATTTCCTTAGACTTAGACCGCGCAAGGCAAGAATTTTTCGCTATTTACGATTTCATATTCTTGTTACTAGATGTTCTATAGGAATAAGAAAAAATCGCAACTCCTTTCCGCTACACATAAAAATTTATTTCGAAAGTCAATTTTTTTTTCAATATCTTTCTTTTTTTTTCAGAATCCTATTTTTGTTCTTCCACCCATGCAATAGAGAGCGAGTGGGAAAAGAGGGGTTACTTTTATTTTCATTTTTCCCTTAAAGGATAGGCTTTGAAATAGGAGTCATGGAATAATGCTGAATTCAAATGTTTATTTCTATAGTATAAGAAAAACTAATCGAATCAAATTCATGGATTTACCACGACCTCGGTTGTGACCCCATAGATAAAAATGCAAAATTTCTATCTTCGAGACCATTGAAAAAGGGCATTGAACGAGAAAGAAATCGTCCACAGATAATTAAACTATCGTATGCCTTGGAAGTGATATGAGGTGCTCGGAAATGGTTGAAGTAATTGAATAGGAGGATCACTATGACTATAGCCCTTGGTAGAGTTACTAAAGAAGAAAATGATCTATTTGATATTATGGACGACTGGTTACGAAGGGACCGTTTCGTTTTTGTAGGATGGTCCGGCCTATTGCTCTTTCCTTGTGCTTATTTCGCTTTAGGGGGTTGGTTTACAGGGACAACTTTTGTAACTTCTTGGTATACCCATGGATTGGCTAGTTCCTATTTGGAAGGTTGTAATTTCTTAACCGCGGCAGTTTCCACCCCTGCCAATAGTTTAGCACACTCTTTGTTGCTACTATGGGGCCCGGAAGCGCAAGGGGATTTTACTCGTTGGTGTCAATTAGGGGGTCTGTGGACTTTTGTCGCTCTCCATGGGGCTTTTGCACTAATAGGTTTCATGTTACGTCAATTTGAACTTGCTCGGTCTGTTCAATTGCGACCTTATAATGCAATTTCATTCTCTGCTCCAATCGCTGTTTTTGTTTCCGTATTCCTTATTTATCCACTGGGGCAATCTGGTTGGTTCTTTGCGCCGAGTTTTGGCGTAGCAGCGATATTTCGATTCATCCTCTTTTTCCAAGGATTTCATAATTGGACGTTGAACCCATTTCATATGATGGGAGTTGCCGGAGTATTAGGCGCGGCTCTGCTATGCGCTATTCATGGGGCGACCGTAGAAAACACTCTATTCGAGGATGGTGATGGTGCAAATACCTTCCGCGCTTTTAACCCAACTCAAGCTGAAGAAACTTATTCAATGGTCACTGCTAACCGCTTTTGGTCCCAAATCTTTGGTGTTGCTTTTTCCAATAAACGTTGGTTACATTTCTTTATGCTATTTGTACCCGTCACCGGTTTATGGATGAGTGCTATTGGCGTAGTCGGCCTGGCTCTGAACCTACGTGCCTATGACTTCGTTTCCCAGGAAATCCGTGCAGCGGAAGATCCTGAATTTGAGACTTTCTACACCAAAAATATTCTTTTAAACGAGGGTATTCGTGCGTGGATGGCAGCTCA